ATAGGGGTTACATCCCGTACGAAAGTTAATAGTATACCACTTCTACGAATAGCTCGTAATGCTGCGTCTCTTCCGAGACCGGGACCTTTTATCATGACTTCTGCTCGTTGCATACCTTGATCTACTACTGTACGAATAGCATTTGCTGCGGCAGTTTGAGCGGCAAAGGGTGTCCCTCTTCTCGTACCCTTGAATCCACAAGTACCGGCCGAGGACCAGGAAACCACCCGCCCCCGCACATCTGTAACTGTGACTATGGTATTATTGAAACTTGCTTGAACATGAATAACTCCCTTTGGTATTCTACGTGCACTCTTACGTGAACCAATACGTACATTCCTACGTGAACCAGTTCTCGGTATAGCTTTTGCCATATTGTATCATCTCATAAATATGAGTCAGAAATATATGGATATATCCATTTTATGTCAAAACAGATTTCTTATTTGTACATTGAGCCCTTTAGTGGGTCTGATTATCCTTGTCTTTGTTTATGTCTCGGGTTGGAACAAATTACTATAATGCGCCCCCGCCTACGGATTAGTCGACATTTTTCACAAATTTTTCGAACGGAAGCTCTTATTTTCATATTTGTCATTCCTTATCTTAATTCTTTTTTGGTAGAAAATAAGTTTCTTGAAATTTTGCATCTCGAATCGTATCGAATAAAAATGACCTAATCTTTCGAATCCTTGTTTCGGAGTCGATAAATTATACGTCCTCTGGTTGAATCATAACGACTTACTTCAATTTTGACTTTATCTCCTGGCAGTATCCGTATAAAACTACGTCGGATCTTTCCTGAAACGTAACCTAGAATCAGATCTTCATTATCTAACCGAACTCGGAACATGCCATTGGGAAGCGATTCAGTAATTAAACCTTCATGAATCCATTTTTGTTCTTTCATTTCAGGTAAAGCCCCCCTGAAGTATCAATTAATGGAGGAAAGACGATATTAGACAACTCACCCCCTTTCTTTTTTTTTTTACAAATAGGAAGAGGTTTCGGATCCCATTTGGATATTAAATGGATTACCATATATAACACAAAATTTCTCCACCGATTCGTTCTAGTCGAGCCTCCCGGTCTGTCATTATACCCCGAGAAGTAGAAAGAATTACAATTCCCATCCCACCTAAAATTCTAGGAATTCGTTGAGAGTTAGAATAGATTCGTAAACCGGGTCTACTGATCCGTTTTAAATTTAAAAAATTTCTATAGGGTCTTTTCCCATTCCTTCTATGTCGAAGGGTTAAAACCAAAAAATATTTGTTTTTTTCTCGATGTTTTCTGACGTTTTCGATAAAACCCTCTCGGAAAAGTATTTTAACAATATTTTCGGTAATATTAGTAGATGCTATGCGAACAACTCTTTTTCTATCCATATCAGCATTTCGTATAGAGGTTATTATCTCAGCAATAGTGTCTCTACCCATGATGAACTAAAATTATTGGTGTCTCAAAATTGGATATAATCAACATGTTTTTCTTTTTTTTTTTTTTTATTGATTTATGAATAGGAATTTTGCAAGGTATATGCGTGAGACACAATCTACGAATTAATCTAGTTCTTAATCTATTTCTTTCAAATACCCCAAAGATATCACGATCTCATTTTATTTTATAATACCTCGGGAGCTAATGAAACTATTTTAGTAAAATTCAATTGTCTCAATTCACGGGGGATTGCCCCAAAAATTCGAGTTCCTTTTGGATTTCCTTCTTGATCAATCACAACTGCAGCATTGTCATCATACCGTATTATCATACCGCTGTCACGTTTTAGTTCTTTACAGGTACGAACAATTACAGCTCTCACTACTTCTGATTTTTCTAGGGGCATATTTGGTACTGCTTCTTTAATCACAGCAACAATAACGTCACCAATATGAGCATATCGACGATTACTAGCTCCTATGATTCGAATACACATCAATTCTCGAGCCCCGCTGTTATCCGCTACATTTAAATGGGTCTGAGGTTGAATCATATCAAATTTTTTTTTATTCTTCCAATGCAAAGGATGAAGAAAATAAAAGAAATATTGTTTGTCCAAAAAAAGAAACCTGCGTTTTTGTTTCATCCCTAAGATTCATCTCTGTCGGTTCTACATTTTTATCCCGAAATAATAAATTGAGTTCGTATAGGCATTTTAGATGCTGCTATTAAAATAGCCCTTCTAGCTATATTTTCGGTTACTCCACCCATTTCATATAGTATTCGCCCCGGTTTAACAACAGCTACCCAATATTCAGGGGATCCTTTCCCCGAACCCATACGTGTTTCAGCGGGTCTTACTGTAACTGGTTTGTCTGGAAATATACGGACCCATATTTTTCCACCACGGCGTGCATTTCGTGTCATTGCTCGTCGACCTGCTTCGATTTGTCTAGATGTGATCCAAGCAGGTTCAAGTGCCTGAAGAGCATATTTACCGAAACAAATATGATTACCTCGATAAGATATTCCCTTCATTCTTCCTCTATGTTGTTTACGGAATCTAGTTCTTTTGGGGTTATAGTTGATGGTTGTTTCAGAATTCCATCTCTACTACAGAACTGGACGTGAGAGTTTCTTCTCATCCAGCTCCTCGCGACTAAAAGGATTCAAAATTGAATTTCAATTAATTTGAATAGATATTTGAATAGATAAGATATTAGTAGATATTAGAACATTTTTCTAAAAAAAAAATGTTTCTAATGTGCTAATAAATCTTGATTTTCTTTTGTCCTTTATCCAAAAAAAAGAAAGTTTTCGCGGGCGAATATTTACTCTTGCTATCTCTATTTCAGTCATTGATTTCCGGTTCATTTCGCCATCCCGATTAGTGAATCAGTAAGATTCATTTGTTCAATAAAATCTTTTGCATTCACAGGTTACATCGTTCCCACCGCTTCGTATTTAATGGTTAGGTCAGAATTCTACAACGGAGCTCATAATCTAATTTATTCTTGAGTCAACCTTCTTAGTCTTTATTGGCTCGAAGCTCTTGATTTTTTTCTTCTATAACTATAAGAAGGATTCATTTAATGTTTCATTATGGATGAATCAATTAGTATTGATGCTTTATTACACTGTCTTTTATGAGATGACTCATAGACCTTACATATTGGAATTCTATATCATTGATATTCTTTTTCTTTCTTTCTCTCATCCTTCCATTTATCCACACCTTTCTTCTGTATTTTGCTTTCAATTTAGAATTCAAGTTTATTCAAAAAAAATTCAGTTGCTACAAAGATATGATTGATTTCTCATATCTTGACTGGTTCTTTAGATCCAGATAATACGAAGTGATGAGTTGGTTTTCATACTACCGGGCTGGTCTTTTTTGAATCCTAACCCTAAAAAAAACCAACGAGTCACACACTAAGCATAGCAATTATATGAAAAGTTCAATCGAATTTTTATTCAACCCTATAGAATTAAGAATTCGAATTGCTTGCGTTGATTGGCCAGAAAAAGAATTAAAGTTTTCTTATTCTTCTTCCTTGTCTATAAAAATCCAAATTTTGATGCCTAATACCCCATAGATAGTCCGAACTGTATAGCAACAATAATCAATTTTAGCTCGAATAGTTTGTAGGGGAACTCTACCCTCTCTGATCCATTCGACACGTGCAATTTCTTTTCCGTCGATACGACCTGCAATTTGTACTTGAATTCCTTTTGTATCTGCTTGTTCAGTTAATTCAATAGCCTTTTTCATTGCTTTTCGAAATGAAACTCGATTCTTTAATTGTCCGGCTATAAATTCCGCAAGAATATTAGGGTTTCCATAAGGTTTTGCAATTCTTGTGATAGCAATGTTAAGTTTTCGGTTCACATAATGAAATTCTTTTTGTAGATTCATCTGTAATTCTTCGATTCCTTGCGGTTTACTTTCGATTAATAACTTTGGGAATCCCATAAAGATTATGACCTGGATCAAATCGATTCTTTTTTGAATCTCTATACGTGCAATTCCCTCGGCGCCAGAGGATATTCTCATATTTTTTTGTACATAATTTTTTATAAAATCTCTTATTTTTTGATCTTCTTCTAGACCCTCAGAATAATTTTTTGGTTGTGCAAACCAAAGAGAATAATGACTTTGGGTTGTACCAAGTCTGAAACCAAGTGGATTTATTTTTTGTCCCATACTACCCCACTACTATACATATTGTGATATACCATAGTTGTCTTTTTCCATCTAGGTTTTTTTAACGAATATAGTGATACAAATTCATATTCATCTAAAGATATATCTTTCACTACAATAGTTATATGGCAGGTAGTTCTTTTTATCGCATAGCTACGTCCTCGAGCTCGAGGTTTGAATTTCTTCGCGGTAGTACCTTCGTTAACCTCAGCTTTACTAATTATTAAATTGGCTTCGTCGGAACCCAGAATGGAACCAGCATTTGTTGCTGCAGAATAAACCAATTTAAAAATTGGATAACATGCTCTATAGGGCATGAGTTCTAGTATCATAAGTGTTTCCTCATAGGAACGTCCGCGAATTTGATCAATTACTCTTCTTGCTTTGTCTGCAGATATACATATATGTCGACCTAACGCGTATACTTCCGTTTTTTTCTTCCGTATGCTACCTAGCGGACGCAGAGGAGGGTAGTCTTCCGTTTTTTTCCTGTTTAGTATCCTATTTAAAAAATTTGACATAAGGTTTCTCTCCTACTAATGAATCATAAGTATCTATCCAGATTTTTTTAAGATGAGATTAACGACGAGATTTATTATCACTTTTTGCATGTCCTCGGAAATTTAAAGTAGGTCCAAATTCTCCCAATTTGTGACCTACCATACGATCTGTTATATAAATAGGCAAATGCTCCTTACCATTATGAATAGCAATCGTATGGCCGATCATTGTGGGTATAATGGTAGATGCACGGGACCAAGTTACTATTATTTCTTTTTCTGCTTTTTTATTAAGCTTATCAATTTTTTTTAATAGATGATTGGCTACAAAAGGATTTTTTTTTAGTGAACGTATC